GAATAATTTATCTTATATAAATACATTACCCTAGGCGGATAGCGGGAATCGAACCCGCGTCTTCTCCTTGGCAAAGAGAAATTTTACCATTCGACTATACCCGCATTTTTCTCTTTCTCTTTTTGGTACGCAATATGTGGATCATATTTGTGAATAATTATGTCAAATACTCTCTTCCCGGCCATTCCACTTACCAAAAATTATTAATTCAATTAATATCCTTCTAATATCCTTCTGTCTCGTATTCTTAGATCTTATCTAATTATATAATTTATATAATTAGATATTAATATCAAATTGTTTATTAATATAGATAATATATATCTAATATATAATTAGATAGAATTTCTTTATTCTTTATTATTTTATTATTATTATTCTTATTTAAATTTTTAAATTTTCTTATAAATTTTCTTATAAATTTTCTTATTCTTTATAATTCTTTATATTATTCTTTATAATTCTTTATATTATTCTTTATAATTCTTTTTTATAATTCTTTTTATAATTCTTTATAAATATAATAAATAGAATTTCTTAAAATTCTATTTATTATATTAGAAAATGATATTGATTAGAATATCAAAGAATATAAAATATTTGATTCTAAAACCAAAAATCAAAAGAATATTATTAATATTCTTTTGATTAAAATGATTAAAATTTTGATTAAAATGATTAAAATGAATATAAAAATGAATATAAAAAAATAAAAAAAAAGGATTATTAATTATAATTCTATATATATTATATATAATAATATATATAGAATTATAAAAATATATAGAATTAGAGTTTTCTATGTTTATCCTGTTTTCCGGTACAATTTGATAAGAAGGTTTTTTGACCCCTCCCCCTAATTTTTTTCTTCATTTTTGATTTGCTTGCATTTCAAGAGTTATGCATTTTGAAGAATTATATCGCATTTTAATGTGTCTCGCACAACCGAAAGAATCCGGAGGGGGGGGTTATCTGGAATGAATAGGGTCAAGAGATGAGAGAATTAAGGATACCTACCAGAAAGACTAATCCAATCCATAAAGATGTCCCCGAAAATACAACATTTTTGTTACTCGACCAACCCTCAGGAGAAGCAAATACAACGGGTACACTAATCAGTAAGATTAATGACGTAGCAATTAATGCAAAAACAGCCAATTGGAAAGCAATAGTCATCTTTCTAATCCTCCAAGTTACCAACAAAAGAACTATACCATTTGATCCCTCTCTTATTCAAAAAACAAATCTAATTGTAAGAAAATGTATCTGTATCATAGAGGGATTTTCCATTTTACCATGAATCCATTAATTCTATATGACTTATTAACTTAACACCCCGTTAACACTTTATTCGGGCATGGGGTCAGGAGTAGTTTCTTTTTTTTTTTTTTTTACTTCACAAATGGTCGTGCTAGATGATGCATCTCTAAATAGATAGTCTTTTCAATTTACTCCAGATCTTTTTCTATAGATAGTCATGGTATCTGTTCCTATGCTCTGGTCATGTTCTATTCGGTAGACTCAATTTTAAAAATTTTTAAATTTTTAAAAGAATTTATAAATTAATTCTCTTTTGGAGAGATGGCCGAGTGGTTGATAGCTCTGGTCTTGAAAACCGGTATAGTTCAGAACAAAGAACTATCGAGGGTTCGAATCCCTCTCTCTCCTTTTGCTTGGCGAATATATATATTTTTTTTTATTGGTTTTGCCTGGTTCAGTAGCATAAAGGTGAATGGCTCGGCTATGCTACCTAGCCGAGCCAAAAAAAGAGGTTAGATATAACTGAAATGGGTTCAAAAGAAAGGAAAAAGGAATGCTTTTTTTTTAAGTATGACCCAATCTACCCAACTAGATCAAATATGTATTAGCCATGGTGGAAGTAAATTAAATACTACTTCAAGTAGTGGATCTCTTGCCTCAGTTAAGAGGAGTCATGGAAAGAACAGGCTCAAAATCGCGATCAATTCCTTTTTCAAATCCCGCAGCAGCCGCTCGAGCCCTTCCCGCGTGCCATAAATGACCTACGAAAAGGAAGAATCCTAGAACAAAATGAGAGGTAGCTAACCAACTTCTAGGAGAAACATAATTGACCGCATTGATCTCGGTAGCTACGCCACCCACAGAATTTAAAGAGCCCAACGGGGCATGGGTCATATATTCCGCGGAACGTCGTTCTTGCCAGGGTTGTATGTCTTTTTTCAGCCTACTCAAGTCCAAACCATTGGGACCCCTTAGAGGTTCTAACCAGGGAGCACGCAAATCCCAAAAACGCATAGTTTCACCTCCAAAAATAACTTCTCCGGTCGGGGAACGCATTAGATATTTACCTAAACCAGTAGGTCCTTGAGCAGATCCCACGTTAGCCCCAAGACGTTGGTCTCTAACTAGAAAAGTAAATGCTTGGGCTTGAGAAGCTTCTGGGCCGGTAGGCCCGTAAAACTCACTAGGATAAGCGGTATTATTGAACCAGACAAAGCAACAAGCAATGAAACCAAAAACA